ATAAAACCCCAAAATGCCTAATAATAAACCAAAATCACCAACACGATTAGTTACAAACGCTTTTTGACAAGCCTTTGCTGCAACAGGTCGTGTGAACCAAAATCCTATTAATAGATACGAACACATTCCAACCAATTCCCAAAAAATATAAATTTGTATCAAATTTGAACTAGTAACTAATCCCAACATGGAAGTACTGAAAAAACTCATATAAGCAAAAAATCTCAGATATCCATGATCATGAGACATATAATTATCACTATAAATAAGAACCAAAATTCCAACAGTAGTGATTAATATTGACATAATAGAAGTAAGTGGATCGATTAAGTATCCGAATTCTAAAGAAAAATCATTATTGATAATCCAAGACCATACATATTGATAGACAGAACTGCTATTTATTTGCTGAATAGACAGATTCATGGAAAAAATCATGACTATACTTAACAATAAAACGCTCTGAAAAGCCCACATACGACGAAGACTTTTTGTTGCCGTCGGAAAAAGAAGAAGTCCCAACCCTATTAACATAGGAACTGGAAGTGGAAGAAAAGGTATTATCCACGCATATTGATATGTCTGTTCCATAAAAAAAGTTTTTTATTCTTAATTAATTGTTTCCGATTCACCGGATCTTACCTCTTTCGAAAAAGTTACTAAAAAATCAAGATATGCACTAACTTATTTAATTTAATAATTTTATATTAGTATTTATTCTGAGTCTTTTCAAAATCGTTCAAATATTCAAAACAAGAAGTTACAATTGGTCAAATGATATGACCAAGTGCCATATAAAAAGAATATAAATAAATAGGAAATTTTATATTATTACGATAATTTATCGTAATAATAATTTATAATTAATAAAAATAATAAAACAAGCTTAAAAATTTAGGCTAAAAAGAGTACTTGATGTTCATATGAATTATAGGATTAACTAAGGTCATAGGTCTAATGAAAAAAACTCTTTATTTTAGTTACTTTATTTCAACTCATTAACTAATTCATTATGGGATTGATTGTTTTCCATTTCAATCAAAACAATTTATTAGTAAAGTTTAGAAGATTATAGATCTAAAATGAACTTTTTTTATAAAAAAACGGATCCTTTAACAGATTTATTACTAGTCTCATTCGAGTTTTCAAATTTACTTTAGGTGTATTTTTCTCAAGTTTTACTAAAAAAAGACTCACTTTTTTAGGCAAAAGTTTACAATCCTTTGAGGTATTTTATTACATGTAAATAAAGTATAGAATAGAATGACGAAAATAAAGGTCTTTTAGGTTCTTTATTTATTTTATTAAGTTTGATTTCTATCACATAGCAGATTCTAAAGATATAACTTTGAGATATAAACAACGAGAATTAAGAGTTCCAAACCAAAAATTTTTGGTTTTACGAATAGTGTATGGAATCAAAAATTTTTTATGTTATTTCGAGTCATTTTTGATTAAATTTTCACAGATATATCTATATTTCTTTTTTATGAAGAGAATCTTTTTTTAGAGAAAAATAGATAATGAATAAGAAAAAATAATTGGTTTTGAACAATAGATGTCTTTCACATCCAACTATAACAATGAATAACTTCTTCATTTTTAAATGGCAGTTCCAAAAAAACGTACTTCGATATCAAAAAAGCGTATTCGTAAAAATATTTGGAAAAGGAAAGGATATTGGGCAGCGTTAAAAGCTTTGTCATTAGGGAAATCTCTTTCTACCGGGAATTCAAAAAGTTTTTTTGTACGACAAACAACTAAGTCCTAAAAGATTTGGAATAATCAGAATGGATTTGACTCAAAAAATGGGATCAGTAATTATTTCAGTAATTATTAATATAAAATAAAATTGGCAGTCCTAGACTCTAAATCTTATTCTTATAAGATGTCTAAAATAAAAATTCTTCTATTTTCTGAAATCTAAAGAAATAAAAAATATTGTATTTTTTATTTTTAGTATATTTTCAATCAGATTTTGGTGGTGGGGAGTCTTATTTTCCCCATCGACCTTTACAATAATGAATGAAAAATTTTTATCTTTCTCGGGAAGGGCAGATATAAGATTTTTAGTCAAAATTAATGAATTGTTGAAACTAATTGATTTCATGTTAAAAATTTTTGGATAACTTTCTTACTTCTTCATTTATATACTATATGTAATGTATTTATCATTATCATATATCTAGAACTTTCAGACAATCAATAAAAAAACTTCATTGTTGAGATATTATGTACAAGTGTCAATTTGGAGTAATCCAAAATAGACATATTTTAGATTCATTGATAAAATTTATTTTTTTTTTCAATTTCTGAAATCTGATAAAGCAGAAATAATTTATAATGACAATAAAAAAAAATGAAAAAAAAAAGTTTTTTTTCGAGAATTCTTGCAACTAGAGAATTCTATTTTTCTATTTTTTACTAATATAAACTACTTGAATCTTTACTAAAAAAACTTATTTGAGTGAATTGACTTATTCAATCTCGACGATTGAAT